AAATAATGCCCCTCTCGTCCCTAGTTAAAAAGAAAAAAGGTACAGCTGGTGGAATCCAACCGAGTCTTGAAATAAACAACCCGCACACACTCCCTTTCCAAAAAAGATCAATACGCCAATCACTACACTGAGATTTATTAGATTTGTTGCTAAAATATCGGTATTAACCCCGAAACTCTCGGCGGATGGCCAGTGACCCAAAAAAACGAAAGAATCGGTTACAGTTTTCATATGATCTCCTTTTATAGATAAACTAAAAAAATCATTGTATTGCTTCACTTATTTACTATTTTATAAATATAAAATAGGTTCGAAATGAATTTCATGAATTTTATTTCACTTAATCATTCGAATAAATAATACTCAAATGATTAAGTGAAATAAAATCGAATTAGTTAGAATTAGGTCCTAGGTTTCATGTGAATTGCGAAATAGCTCGCACTTCCGCTTTGCTTTTGTTTTAAGTAAGGGGAAGGAAGAAAACGAGTGGGTAACACTAATTCTTCATCTTCAAATCAGGCCTTCCTTTGGGTTATTTTCTGAATAAATAAGTATAGGTAATTGTGTAGGGGCGAAATTGAAAAAAAAATGTGAAAAAACAACCTGCCCGTTTCAAACCATAAAAAAAGATGTATTTATTTTCCCTTTATTGGATTAAACAAAAGGATTTGCAAATAAAAGGGCTAATGCTACAACCAATCCATAAATTGTTAACGCTTCCATAAAAGCTAAACTAAGTAATAAAGTACCTCGTATTTTTCCCTCGGCCTCGGGCTGTCTCGCAATACCTTCGACAGCTTGTCCTGCAGCAGTACCTTGACCAATGCCAGGTCCAATAGAAGCAAGACCTACAGCCAATCCAGCAGCAATAACAGAAGCGGCAGAAATCAGTGGATTCATGATAGATAGTTCCTCACACACAAAAAAAAGAAATGGTTAATGATACAATCAACCAATGAATTAGGATTTCATTATTCCATTGTAATATCTATCTAGTCGAAATAATTAAAAATAAAAAATTTGAATTAATAGAGCTATTAATAATATAATTTTTTTGAATCATTAGTAAAGGCTTCATCTTTTTTAGTTACTAATTGTAGAGTCTTTCGGAATGAATCCAACGTGAGTTTCTCTCTTTCCTTTTTCGTTATTTTATCTCTGTATTTTTTTTTTATTCAAACAATTCACAGTTATAAATGAAACAAAGGAAAAAACGTCCGTTGCCATCTCTATACAAATTCAAATAGGGCAAATTGACTATTCGTTCATATATAACTTGTCAATATCTAATATCAAATATACATATGTTTCTTACATAACGTAAACCGCCTATATGTATCTTAAATTGACTCGGGTTTTCTAATCATTCTTTGAAACATCGAATCGAATAAAGAGATACATACAATATAAAAAATAGAGTCTATTGAACGACACATGATTAAATCTAAACTAAAAAAGCGATTCTTCCGAAGACTAAAGACCAATACTAATCAATGATGACCCTCCATGGATTCGCCTATATAAGCTGCGGCTAAAGTTGCAAAAATAAGAGCCTGAATCCCACTTGTAAATAATCCGAGGAACATGACAGGTATAGGAACTACTAAAGGTACTAAAGAAACAAGAACAACAACTACTAATTCATCCGCTAATATATTTCCAAAAAGTCGAAAACTAAGTGATAGAGGTTTTGTGAAATCCTCTAAAATGTTAATCGGCAAAAGAATTGGAGTTGGTTGAATGTATTTACCAAAATAACCTAACCCTTTTTTTGTAAGACCCGCATAGAAATAGGCTACTGACGTGAGTAAAGCTAAAGCAACAGTAGTATTTATATCATTCGTGGGTGCGGCTAACTCTCCGTGAGGTAACTGTATAATTTTCCAAGGCAAAAGGGCTCCTGACCAATTCGAAACAAAAATAAAGAGAAACATCGTTCCAATAAAAGGAACCCAAGGGCGATATTCTTCTCCAATTTGAGTTTTGCTGACGTCTCGAATGAATTCAAGGACATATTCAAAGAAATTCTGACCACCTGTCGGAATGGTTTGTGGATTCCGAACAGCTATAGCAGCTGAACCTAGTAAGATAGCAATTACAACCCAAGAAGTTATAAGTACTTGGCCATGGATTTGAAAACCTGCTATTTGCCAATAAAAATGTTGACCTACTTCCACACCAGACATATCATATAACCCCTTTAGTGTGTTGATTGAATATGATAGACTATTCATATTGTCCAGAAATATAACTTAAAAAAATTATTTTGATTCAACCATCTCTTTCTCGACTTATCTACTTTTTTATATTTACTTTTATATTTAGGATACCAATTAACCACATAATAGCCCCAGCCCTTTTTAGATCTTTTTTTCTATTCAGGAATAGTAACTCATTTTATTATAAATTAGAGGACTTGAATTGTTGATTTCATAAAAAAATCAAGGATTTCTTACATAGCTAGAACGACCTTCAGAAATTGCAAATACTAACTTGGTAAGAATTAATCGGATTGAAGAGATAGCATCGTCGTTTGCCGGAATCGAAATATCGGCGAGATCCGGATCACAATTTGTATCGATTAAACAAATAGTTGGAATTCCCAAAGTAATACATTCTCGAAGGGCCGTATATTCTTCTTGTTGATCAACGATGATTACAATATCCGGTAACTCGGTCATATATTTAATCCCGCCCAGATACGTTTGCAAATGAGATAATTGTCTCTTCAACACCGCAGCATCTCGCTTCGGGAGACGGGCGAGCCTCCCCGCCTTTTGTTCCATTCTTAAGTCCCTGAATTTATGAAGTCGTGTTTCTGTAGTGGACCAATTCGTTAACATACCCCCAAGCCATTTTTTATTAACATAATGACATCGAGCCCTTATTGCAGCCCATGCTACTGAATCAGCTGCTTTATTTTTTGTCCCAACAATTAAAAATTGTTTTCCTCGACTTGCTGCATCAAAAACTAAATCACACGCCTCCGATAAAAAACGGGCAGTTCTAGTAAGATTTATAATATGAATACCCTTACATTTTGCAGAGATATAAGGTGACATTCGAGGATTCCATTTTCTAGTACCGTGACCAAAATGAACTCCCGCTTCCATCATCTCTTCTAAATTGATGTTCCAATATCTTCTTGTCATTTCTCCACACACTTTAACTCTTTTTTTTAAGAGATGAGGTATCCTGAAATTTAAAATTGTTCCAATGGAACCTTCTTTTTTAACGTGGATTGTCGATTGATACACAACCCAAACCATTAATTATTTCTATTCATTATTTTTTTTTCTTTATTTTATTACTAAATTAATTAAATAACCCTAACAATTTTATAATAAAGGATGACTCCCTTCTGTTAAATCCCCAAAATTTTTGTTGTTTTGATCTATCATCTAAATTCTTTGAAAAACAAGAATTCTCCATGGTAAAACAAAATATCTCTCATTTCTCCCTCGAATAGATTCTTGTTTTTCATTTTTAAGGGAACGCTAATGCTCGTATGTTGAGTTGAACGGTGTATGAATCCCTTGAATCCAGTCCCAACGGGTATCACCCCACCGAGAACAACGTTTTCTTTTAGTCCTTTCAACCAATCAATACGGCCTCGGAGGGCAGCTTTTGCTAAAACTCGAGCAGTTTCTTGAAAACTTGCTTCGGAGATAAAACTTGGAGTATTCAAAGATGCTCTCGTTATTCCCAATAAGATAGTTCGATAATAGATCGCTTCATCCAAAGCACGCCCCGTACGTTCTGCTCGAAACAATCCAATAAGTTCTCCGGGCAAAAAAACATTAGACATTCCATCCTCTGAAACCAAGACTTTGGATGTTATTTGCCGTACAATAATTTCTATATGCCTATTATGGATCTGCACTCCCTGGGATCGATAAACCTTTTGGATCTTATTAACCAACGAGATACGACTTTGCGCTATAGTTAGCTCAGCCCCAACCAAGAATCCCCAGGGAATTCCAATAATTTTTTTTATACGTTCGTTCCAACCATTAATCCTCTTTTCTAGATTCATTGATATTGAATCAACCGAACGAACTTCTAAGACTTGTTCCACTTTTGGAAGACCCTGCGTTATATCCCCAGACCTGGATTTTTCATATATAAACGTAACTACAGTATCCCCCTGAGAAATGATTTCCCCATAATGACCATGAACTGTTGCCCCTGGGGTAGCTAAACAGGGCTTAGCTGATCTTATTACTACAGAATCAAACTGAACAATTAGAACTTGACCCGATTTTAAGTGCAACCCATTTTTTTTTATACATGCATTTTCGCAAAGAAATTGTCCAAGACGGATTTTTTTCGATGTCTCGTCACAAAAATTGTAATGAAGAAAATACCAATGCAAATTGAATGGATTCAAAATAATGTTACTCCATAAATCGAGATTATAAATTCTTTCATTTTCATCCATTAAATAATATTGACATTTAAGGACTTGAAAAGTTTGTTTTAAATTGTCACTGTCAAGTTGTAAATAATTATTTACCAAGATCTGATTATGAGTTATTAAATGGTAAAATAATTTTTTTGTTTCAAATTGAAGGACTGTTCCTAAAGGACCAAACGAATTCTTAATTGGAATTGGGCGATCTTTTTTAATTAATTCCTTAGGATATTTTAAACCGTTGAGTGGGAATGGACCCAGTCGAAAACAATTGGATGATGATACAATTATAAAAAACCGACATTCTTTCTTTTTAACCAACAATGTACCAACAGTTCCTTGATTTTGGTTAAATGATTGTTGAAGTCTTGTCTTTGAATAACTAGAAAAAAACGGGTTCATATTGGTATGCTCTGACCCATCATCATAAAAGAGAGGAGGATCATTCCTTTTCCCGAAAAGAACCAATTTCACTAAATGGATCCTTAGGAAATAGCGAATCATATCATTTGTTCTTATTTCAACAAAAGAAGCGCGCACCTCTTCGAGAGAAGAACTTTTTTTGTCTTGGTTCCAATTCAATACT